AATAGATTTCAATGCGATTTCTTTTTTACCTTTCCTTGGATTAGCCAATTTACCATGAAAAGTAAAAAGGGGTAAAGTAACTTTATGTTGATTGTTTTCGAAAGGTAAATTTTCTTCGTCTGCATGTAAAAAGGGAATAAATAAATCAATCAAATTTCGAGAGGCTTCGTGAAGTGCTTCTCTAGGAGTTAAACTTCCATTTGTCCATATTTCGATAAAAAGTATCTCTTGTTTTTCATTCCCATTCACATAAGAATGAATACTATGATTCGCATTTCGAACGGGCATAAATACAGCATCTATAGGATAACTGCCATCTTGAAAGTTATTTGGCGTTTTTATACGATATCCACGATTCCTCTCGATTTGTACTTCAATACACAAAGTGATTGGTTCTGTTAAATTAGCTATATACTGTGTATTATCAATGATTTCCACAGAGGGTGGTAAAATAATGTCTTGAGCAGTTACATATCCAGGACCCTTGACACAAATAGACGCGTTACGAGTTCCATACAGATTACTTCTCAATACAATTTCTTTCAAATTCATTAAAATCTCGTGTACAGATTCTTGAATACCAACGATGGTAGAATATTCATGTGGTATTTTCTCGAATTTTGCACGTGTAATACATGTTCCTTCTATTTCCCCGAGTAAAGCTCTTCGCATCGCGATGCCTATTGTATCGGCTTGGCCTTTCATAAGTGGGGCCAAAATAAAGCGCCCATAATAAAGACGCTTACTGTCTGCTCTTGATTCAACACACTTCCACTGTAGTGTCCGAGTAGATACTGTTACTTTCTCTCGAACCATAGTAATATTATTTGATCAAATCATTGAATTATTTATTTCTCTTGAAATCTCTTCAATGTTTACACACGTCTTTTTTTGGGGGGCCTACAGCCATTATGTGGCATAGGCGTTACATCCCGTATGAAACTTAATAGTATACCACTTCGACGAATAGCTCTTAATGCCGCATCTCTCCCGAGACCCGGGCCCTTTATCATAACTTCTGCTCGTTGCATACCTTGATCCACCACTGTCCGAATGGCATTTCCCGCTGCGGTTTGAGCGGCAAATGGGGTCCCTCTTCTTGTACCCTTGAATCCACACGTACCGGCGGAGGACCAAGAAATTACTCGACCTCGTACATCTGTAACAGTCACAATGGTATTGTTGAAACTTGCTTGAACATGAATAACGCCCTTTGGTATTCTACGCGCATTCTTACGTGAACCAATACGTCTATTTCTACGTGAACCAATTTTTGGTATAGGCTTTGCCATATTTTATCATCTCATAAATATAAGTCAGAGATATATGGATATATCCATTTCATGTCAAAACAGATCCGTGTTTTTTACTTATTTTTTTATTTTTTTGTACATTTGTACATCAGGTCCTTTTGATTTCGGGAGTCCTTTTTGTTTTAGAAAGATTATCCTTGTCTTTGTTTATGTCTTGGGTTGGAACAAATTACTATAATTCGTCCCCGCCTACGGATCAACCGACATTTTTCACAAATTTTACGAACGGAGGCCCTTATTTTCATATTTATCACTCCTTTTATTTTATTAATTTTGAATCTACTTAAATTGGAAGAAAATGAGTTTCTTAAAATTTTTAACTTCGAATTCGAATTGGATCCCTACGAAAGAATGCTGAAATTGAAAAAAACACCTAATTATTATTTTTTTTTAGATTCCAATTTAAGTTAAAATGTGCAATATATAAAGCACTACCACCTAATTATTATTTGAATCTTTCTTTGAAGTATACAAATTATATAGTTGAATCATAAGAATTTACTACAATTTTTATTCTATTTACTGGTAGTATACGTATAAAATTATGTTAAACCCTTTCCGAAGCAAAAGCAAAATCCAGAATCGGATTTTCATTATCTAAACGAACTCGAAACATACATACTACTGGTACATAGTTCGGTAATTAAACCCTCGCGAATTCTTTTTTGTTCTTTAATTCTGGGTAAAATGGCTTTGAAGTATCAACGAATCTAAGAGGTATAATATTAGAAATCTACCCGTTACTCTTTTTTGTTTTTTTGTTTTCAAAAATATGCAAATATCAAAGTTCCCCATATAACATATAATTCGACTATCAGAAAGATTACCATATATAACACAAAATTTCTCCGCCGATTCCTTCTATTCGAGCTTCTCGGTCTGTCATTATACCTCGAGAAGTAGAAAGAATTACAATCCCCATTCCGCCTAAAATTCTAGGAATTCGTTGATAGTTAGAATATATTCGTAGGCCGGGCCGGCTGATCCGTTTTAAATTTAAAAGAGTTCTATATGGCCCTTTCCGATTTTTTCTATATCGTAGGGTTAAAACCAAAAAATATTTATTGCTTTCCTGATGTTTTCTCACGTTTTCAATAAAACCTTCTCGTAAAAGGATTTTAACAATATTTTCAGTGATGTTAGTAGAAGGTATTCTAACTGTTCTTTTTTCATTCATGTCAGCATTTCGTATAGAGGTTATTATATCAGCAATAGTGTCTTTACTCATGATAAACTAAGATTATTGTTGTCCCCGAATTTTGATATAATCAACATGCTTTTTTTTTCTTTTTTTTTTTTTCGGAATTCATAAATATTAATATTTATGAATTTTGATAAGGTATATACGTGATATCGAAACAATTTACTAATAAAAATAAAAATCTACTAAATAAAAAAGAAAATGAATCCATTTCATTCAACTAATATTCAAATAACATAAAGTATATCGAGGTCTTCCCTTATAATACTTCAGGTGCTAATGAAACTATTTTAGTGAAATTTAGCTGTCTTAATTCCCGGGGGATCGCGCCAAAAATACGGGTTCCTTTTGGATTTCCTTCTTGATCAATAACAACTGCAGCATTGTCATCATATCGTATTATCATACCGTTGTCTCTTTTGAGTTCTTTACAAGTACGTACAATTACAGCTCGTATCACTTCGGATCTTTCTAGAGGCGTATTTGGTACTGCTTCTTTGATTACAGCAACAATAACGTCACCAATATGAGCATATCGTCGATTACTGGCCCCTATGATTCGAATACACATTAATTTTCGGGCTCCGCTGTTATCCGCTACATTCAAATAGGTTTGAGGTTGAATCATATCGTTTTTATATATATATATATTGATTTTTTTTTTTTCTTTTTCAATGTAAAGGGTAAAAAAAAAGAAATATTGTTTGTTCAAAACAAAACAGGAAACCCTTAATTGTTTTTTTATCCACAAAAGATTTTTCCTTTGGTTCTACATTGCTATCCTACCGAAAAAATGAATTGAGTTCGTATAGGCATTTTGGATGCCGCTATTGAAATAGCCCTTCTGGCTATATTTTCTGCTACTCCACTCATTTCATAAAGTATTCGGCCGGGTTTAACAACAGCTACCCAATATTCAGGGGATCCTTTCCCCGAACCCATACGTGTTTCTGTAGGTCTTAGTGTAACCGGTTTGTCTGGAAATATACGTACCCATATTTTTCCGCCACGACGTGCATTCCGTGTCATTGCTCGTCGTCCCGCTTCTATTTGTCTAGATGTGATCCAAGCGGGTTCAAGCGCTTGAAGAGCATATCTACCAAAGCAAATACGATTACCTCGATAAGATATTCCTTTCATTCTTCCTCTATGTTGTTTACGGAATCTGGTTCTTTTGGGGTTATAGTTGATGGTTGGTTATTAATTCCACTCATCTCTACTACAGAACCGGACATGAGAGTTTCTTCTCATCCAGCTCCTCGCGAATTAAACGATTAAAAAATAATATACATGGTGAATCATATACTGAATCGGGGGATTCTTTGAAATTTTATTTAATAGAACTTTTTTCTCTTTTGATATATACTTGATATATAAATATATAATTAAACACGTATTCTATTTAATTAAATACGTATTCTATTTATAGTTATAGATAATGTCGTTTAGGTATAACGTTATAAACGAATCTTTATTTTGTTTTACTTTTTATTATCATATCGAATTTACTCAAATTTATATAAAAAGAAATTCGAAATTCGCGGGCGAATATTTACTCTTTTAACATTCAGTTGTAAGATTAGTCTATGACATGACTTAAAAAAAAACTTATTTTGTTTCTGGTTCGTTCCGCCATCCTACCTAATGAATCATTAGGATTCGTTTTTACTAGAATCTTATGTATTCACAGGTTCTGTCGTTCCCACCACTTCTCGAATAATGGTTAGGTCTGAATTCTATAACGGAGCCCTTAATTAAAAATGAATTTCATTTGTTTTTTTTTTGAGTCAACTTTCTCAGTCTTTATTGGCTCGGGGCTCTTTATTTTTTGTTCTATACATATCCATGTATTTGTCTAATTATGGATCAATTCAGTATTGATGCTTTATTACATTCCCTTTTATGAGATGACTCATAGACCTTACATATTGGAATCATATATCATTGATATTCTTTCTTTTTCTATCTTTCTCTCATCTTTCCGTTTATCCATATACTTTTCTTGCTTTATAACTAAGAATCAGATTGGTTTTTTTTTGCAAAAAAAAAATTCAGTTGCTACAATGTTATGACTTATATATCTTATATCCATATCATATTTTGACTGGCTCTTTCTTTATATCTAGATAATGCGAAGTGATGAGTTGTTTATTAGTTCTTTAGTTATTAGTTCGTACTGCGGGTTGTTTAATCCTAATCCTAAAAACACCGACGAGTCACACACTAAGCATAGCAATTTTCTCAAATGATTAATCGAATTTTTATTCAACCTTATAGAATTGTTCACCTTTTTTTTATCACTAAATATAAAACTAAATACAAGTCAGGTAAATTCTTATTATTCTTTGTCTACAAATATCCAAATTTTTATACCTAATACCCCATAAATAGTCCGAACTGGGTAAGAACAATAATCTATTTTGGCTCGAATGGTTTGTAGAGGAACCCTCCCTTCTCTGATCCATTCGACACGGGCAATTTCTTTT